GTTAATGTAGCTTAGTATTTAAAGCAAGACACTGAAAATGTCTAGACGGGTAATAATTACCCCATAAACATACAGGTTTGGTCCTAGCCTTTCTATTAGCTCTCAGTAAAATTACACATGCAAGTATCCACAGTCCTGTGAAAATGCCCTCAAACCACCGTAACATGAGGAGCGAGTATCAAGCACGCACACATGCAGCTCAAAACACTTTGCTCAGCCACGCCCCCACGGGAAACAGCAGTGACAAACCTTTAGCAATAAACGAAAGTTTAACTAAGTTATACTGACCATTAGAGTTGGTCAATTTCGTGCCAGCCACCGCGGCCATACGATTAACTCAAGTTAATAAAACACGGCGTAAAGAGTGTTTAAGAATATACTTAAAATAAAGCTAACCTGTAACTAAGTCGTAAAAAACACTGGTTATAGTGAAATATTCTACGAAAGTGGCTTTAGTACCCTGAATACACCATAGCTAAGGCACAAACTGGGATTAGATACCCCACTATGCTTAGCCCTAAACCTCAATAACTCAATTAACAAAATTATTCGCCAGAACACTACAAGCAATAGCTTGAAACTCAAAGGACCTGGCGGTGCTTTACATCCGTCTAGAGGAGCCTGTTCTATAATCGATATACCCCGATAAACCTTACCACCTCTTGCCATCAGCCTGTATACCGCCATCTTCAGCAAACTCCTTAAAGATCGTAAAGTAAGCAGGAGTATTATCATAAAAACGTTAGGTCAAGGTGCAGCCAATGAAGTGGAAAGAAATGGGCTACATTTTCTAAATTAGAAGACTATACGATAGCCTTTATGAAATCTAAAGGCCCAAGGTGGATTTAGCAGTAAATCAAGAATAGAGAGCTTGATTGAAACAAGGCCATTAAGCACGCACACACCGCCCGTCACCCTCCTCAAACATCACACAGAAGTACATTGATTACAAACTACTATACACTGATATAGAGGGGATAAGTCGTAACATGGTAAGCGTACTGGAAAGTGCGCTTGGACGAATCAAAGCGTAGCTTAAACCAAAGCATCCGGCTTACACCCGGAAGATCTCATCTAAAATGATCACTTTGAGCCAACCCTAGCCCAATATCTTATATAACTATAATATTTAATCGCAATAACCAAATCATTTACCTACTACAAAAGTATAGGCGATAGAAATTACATTTAGGCGCAATAGATATAGTACCGCAAGGGAAAGATAAAACCTAACAAAGCATAAAAAAGCAAAGACGAACCCTTTTACCTTTCGCATAATGAATTAACTAGAAATAACTTTGTACAGAGAACTTTAACAATGTCCCCCGAAACCAAACGAGCTACCCAAAGATAGCTAAAAGAGCACACCCATCTATGTGGCAAAATAGTGGGACAATCTATGGGTAGTGGCGACAAACCTACCGAGCTTGGTGATAGCTGGTTGTCCAAGACAGAATCTTAGTTCGACCTTAAATTTACTTACAGAATTCCAGAATCCGTCCGTAAATTTAATCGTTAATCTAAAGAGGGACAGCTCTTTAGATCCTAGGAAATAACCTTTTATAGAGAGTAAGACATCCCACTACTACAGTTGGCTTAAAAGCAGCCATCAATTAAGAAAGCGTTCAAGCTCAATACATCACTATTCTTAATCCTACTCATCCTACCGAACTCCTAAAACACATTGGACCAATCTATTACTCAATAGAAGTAACAATGTTAATATAAGTAACATGAAAATATTCTCCACGCATAAGCTTATTTCAGACCGAAACAACTACTGTCAGTTAACAGCCTAATTATTATATACTATAACTTAACATAACTTTTACCCAAACTGTTAACCCAACACAGGCATGCACCCAGGAAAGATTAAAAGAAGTAAAAGGAACTCGGCAAACTCTAACCCCGCCTGTTTACCAAAAACATCACCTCTAGCATTATTAGTATTAGAGGCACTGCCTGCCCAGTGACATGCGTTTAACGGCCGCGGTACCCTGACCGTGCAAAGGTAGCATAATCACTTGTTCTCTAATAAGGACTTGTATGAATGGCCACACGAGGGTTTAACTGTCTCTTACTTCCAATCAGTGAAATTGACCTATCCGTGAAGAGGCGGATATAACCAAATAAGACGAGAAGACCCTATGGAGCTTCAATTTAATAATACAAACTAATAATTCAAAAACCAATAGGCATCAACTCACTGTACATGTATTATAAATTTTGGTTGGGGTGACCTCGGAGTACAACATAACCTCCGAAAGACACACACCAAGACTTCACCAGTCTAAGTAAACTCATTACATCCATTGACCCAATAACTTGATCAACGGACTAAGTTACCCTAGGGATAACAGCGCAATCCTATTCTAGAGTCCATATCGACAATAGGGTTTACGACCTCGATGTTGGATCAAGACATCCTAATGGTGCAGCCGCTATTAAAGGTTCGTTTGTTCAACGATTAAAGTCTTACGTGATCTGAGTTCAGACCGGAGAAATCCAGGTCGGTTTCTATCTATTAAATATTTCTCCCAGTACGAAAGGATAAGAGAAATAGAGCCTACTTCATAAAGCGCCCTCATAAATCAAATGATTATTGTCTCAATTTAACAAGTTACCATTCCAACCCAAAAACAGGGCTAGTTAAGATGGCAGAGCCCGGCAATTGCATAAAACTTAAAACTTTACAACCAGAGGTTCAACTCCTCTTCTTAACAACGTGTTTATATTAAATCTACTACTACTAGTCATCCCTGCCCTAATTGCTATAGCATTTTTAACACTCATAGAACGAAAAATCTTAGGTTACATACAATTTCGCAAAGGTCCTAATATTGTGGGCCCCTACGGCATACTACAGCCAATTGCTGATGCAATAAAACTCTTCACAAAAGAACCCCTACTACCCACCACATCCGCCACAACCCTGTACATAATTGCCCCAACCCTAGCTCTATCCATCGCTCTCCTACTATGAAGCCCCCTTCCAATACCACACCCTCTAATCAATTTCAACCTAGGCCTCCTATTTATACTAGCAACATCAAGCCTGGCCGTATATTCAATTCTATGATCTGGATGAGCTTCTAACTCAAACTACGCACTAATTGGCGCATTACGAGCAGTAGCCCAAACAATCTCATATGAAGTCACCCTAGCTATTATCCTACTATCAACCCTATTAATAAGTGGCTCATTCAATCTGCATTCACTCATCACAACACAAGAACACTCCTGACTTTTATTGCCATCATGACCTCTAGCAATAATATGATTCATTTCTACACTAGCAGAAACCAACCGAGCTCCATTCGATTTAACAGAAGGCGAGTCAGAACTAGTTTCAGGATTCAACATTGAATATGCTGCAGGTTCATTCGCTCTATTCTTTATAGCAGAATATATAAATATTATTATAATAAACGCCCTAACTACCACTATCTTTTTAGCCACACCTTACAACATAACTACATCAGAACTCTATACCATAAGTTTCATAATCAAAACCCTTCTATTAACTAGCCTATTTTTATGAATTCGAACAGCATACCCTCGATTCCGCTACGATCAACTTATGCATCTCCTATGAAAAAATTTCTTGCCACTCACACTGGCACTATGTATATGATATATTTCAATACCAGCTCTAACATCCGGCATCCCACCCCAAACATAAGAAATATGTCTGACAAAAGAGTTACTTTGATAGAGTAAATTATAGAGGTTTAAACCCTCTTATTTCTAGGAATATAGGAGTTGAACCTATGCCTGAGAACTCAAAACTCTCCGTGCTACCCATTACACCACGTCCTAAATAGTAAGGTCAGCTAAACAAGCTATCGGGCCCATACCCCGAAAATGTTGGTTAAACCCTTCCCGTACTAACATCAACCCTCTAGCCTACCTTATTATTTCCTTAACTATTATAATGGGAACCATAATTACAATCCTAAGCTCACATTGATTCCTCATCTGAATGGGCCTAGAACTAAATATGCTAGCTATCGTACCTATACTAATCAAAAACACAAGTCCCCGCTCTACGGAAGCAGCCACCAAATATTTTCTAACACAAGCAACCGCATCCATGCTATTACTAATAGCCATTTGCCTAAATAACCTACTCTCCGGACAATGAACAATTAATCCATCCCTTAACCAAGTACTTGCTACAATAATGATAATTGCCCTAATAATAAAACTAGGAATAGCCCCCCTACACTTCTGACTCCCAGAGGTAACCCAAGGCACCCCTCTAATCCCCGCCATACTCATTCTTACATGACAAAAACTAGCCCCCTTATCAATCATATTACAAATCTTCCCATCAATTAACATCTATGTACTATTGATAGCCTCAATTTTATCTATCATAGTCGGAAGCTGAGGGGGACTAAACCAAACACAACTACGCAAAATCCTAGCTTACTCATCAATTACCCACATAGGCTGAATGATAGCAGTACTATATTATGACCCAAGCATCACCACTCTAACCTTACTCATCTATATTTTCCTAACAATCTCCACATTTATAACTTTCTACCTAAACTCAAATATAACAACACTATCACTATCACACACCTGAAACAAAATCACATGGATAATACCTATAATCCCACTAATAATAATATCGCTAGGAGGCTTACCCCCACTAACAGGCTTCTCCCCCAAATTCGCCATCATACAAGAACTCACAAAAAATAATAACCTCATTATACCTCTCACCATAGCTTTGTTAACACTAATCAACCTATACTTTTATATGCGCTTAACATACGCCATCTCAATAACAATATTCCCCACATCCAACAACACAAAAATCAACTGACAACTAAAACATATAAAGCCTGCGCCACTTCTCCCCCCACTTATAGTATCCTCCACCCTTCTATTACCTATAACCCCATTAATACTAATAGCCTAGAAATTTAGGTTAATAAGACCAAGAGCCTTCAAAGCCCTCAGTAAGTAGTCTGTACTTAATTTCTGCACTACCCTAAGGACTGCAAAACTCTACTCTGCATCAACTGAACGCAAATCAATCACTTTAATTAAGCTAAGCCCTTTCTAGACTGATGGGACTTTAACCCACAAAAATTTAGTTAACAGCTAAACAACCTAATCAACTGGCTTCAATCTACTTCTCCCGCCGTAAGGGAAAAAAGGCGGGAGAAGCCCCGGCAGGGTTGAAGCTGCTTCTTTGAATTTGCAATTCAATATGATAAATCACCTCGGAGCTGGCAAAAAGAGGATCTCCCTCTGTCTTTAGATTTACAGTCTAATGCTTACTCAGCCATTTTACCTCTACCTATGTTCATAAATCGCTGACTATTTTCAACCAACCATAAAGACATCGGAACACTATACCTACTATTCGGCGCATGAGCAGGGGCCGTAGGAACAGCCCTAAGTCTCTTAATTCGAGCGGAACTAGGTCAACCCGGAAGTTTAATAGAAGACGACCATGTTTATAATGTTATCGTTACCTCCCACGCATTTATTATAATCTTCTTCATAGTTATACCAATTATAATTGGAGGCTTTGGAAACTGACTTGTCCCCCTAATAATTGGTGCCCCCGACATAGCATTCCCCCGAATAAATAATATAAGCTTCTGACTCCTACCTCCATCCCTACTACTTCTACTAGCATCCTCAACCTTAGAAGCCGGTGCTGGAACTGGCTGAACAGTTTACCCACCCCTAGCAGGAAATATATCACACCCAGGGGCCTCTGTAGATCTAACTATCTTTTCACTACACCTGGCAGGTATTTCTTCCATTCTAGGGGCCATTAATTTCATCACAACAATTATTAATATAAAACCCCCAGCTATAACCCAATATCAAACACCCCTGTTTGTCTGATCCGTCCTTATCACAGCAGTTCTGCTACTTCTATCCCTTCCAGTCTTAGCCGCCGGAATTACCATACTACTGACTGATCGTAACCTCAACACTACCTTTTTCGACCCCGCCGGTGGTGGAGACCCAGTCTTATATCAACACCTATTCTGATTTTTTGGTCACCCTGAAGTATATATTCTTATCCTACCTGGCTTCGGAATAATCTCACATATCGTAACATATTACTCCAACAAAAAAGAACCATTCGGGTACATGGGAATGGTATGAGCTATAATATCTATTGGTTTCCTAGGATTTATCGTATGAGCTCACCATATATTCACAGTAGGAATAGATGTAGACACACGTGCATACTTCACATCAGCTACCATAATTATTGCCATCCCCACCGGAGTAAAAGTATTTAGTTGATTGGCCACACTGCATGGTGGCAATATTAAATGATCCCCTGCAATACTATGAGCCCTAGGCTTTATTTTTCTCTTTACCGTAGGAGGACTCACAGGAATTGTACTAGCCAACTCATCATTAGATATTGTCCTTCACGACACATACTACGTAGTGGCCCACTTTCACTATGTATTATCTATGGGGGCCGTATTTGCTATCATAGGGGGATTTATTCACTGATTCCCACTATTCTCAGGTTATACACTTAACCACACTTACGCTAAAATTCATTTTACCGTTATATTTGTAGGTGTAAACATAACCTTCTTTCCACAACATTTCCTCGGTTTATCTGGAATACCCCGACGATACTCAGATTACCCAGATGCATACACTACATGAAATATCATCTCATCCGTAGGCTCATTTATTTCATTAACAGCAGTAATCCTAATAATTTTTATAATCTGAGAGGCCTTTTCCTCAAAACGGAAAGTCCTAGCCATTGAGCAACTAACCACTAACCTAGAGTGACTCTATGGATGTCCCCCTCCTTATCACACATTTGAAGAATCCACATATGTAAAAGCCCTAAGCGAAAAAGGAAGGATTTGAACCCCCAAAAATTGGTTTCAAGCCAATCCCATAGACCCTATGACTTTTTCAATAAGATATTAGTAAAATAATTACATAACTTTGTCAAAGTTAAATTATAGATTAAACCCCTATATATCTTAATGGCCCATCCAGCCCAACTAGGTTTACAAAACGCTACATCCCCAATCATAGAGGAACTTATCGCTTTCCATGACCATGCCCTTATAATTATCTTCCTAATTAGCTCACTAGTATTATATATTATCTCCCTGATACTAACTACAAAATTAACCCACACCAGTACCATAAATGCTCAAGAAATTGAAATAGTCTGAACCATCCTACCTGCAATTATCCTAATTATGATTGCCCTCCCATCCTTGCGTATCCTGTACATGACAGACGAATTTAACAAACCCTACTTAACACTTAAAGCAATTGGCCACCAATGATACTGAAGCTACGAATATTCAGACTATGTAGACTTAGCCTTCGACTCCTATATTACACCCACATACTTTCTCGAACCAGGTGAATTTCGACTTCTTGAAGTAGACAATCGAACAACTCTTCCAATAGAAGCAGATATCCGTATATTAATCTCATCCCAAGATGTCCTACACTCATGAGCTGTCCCATCACTAGGTGTCAAAACAGATGCAATCCCCGGACGCCTAAATCAAGCCATATTAGCCTCTATACGACCTGGCCTGTTTTATGGACAATGCTCAGAAATCTGCGGGTCAAACCACAGCTTTATACCCATCGTCCTAGAATTTATCTACTTCCAAGACTTCGAAGTATGAGCCTCATACTTATACATCGTATCACTGTAAAGCTATTTAGCATTAACCTTTTAAGTTAAAGATCGAGAGTATGTCCCTCTCTACAGTGAATGCCTCAACTAGATATATCACCATGACCAATGGTGATTCTATCAATAGTTGTAACCCTATTCTATATTATTCAACTAAAAATACTGAATTTTACTTTCCATATCACCCCGTCGTCAAAATTAACCCAAACACAAAAACATAAAACAACCTGAGAACTAAAATGAACCAAAATCTATTTGCCTCCTTCAATATACCAGTAATCTTAGGGATCCCCCTGATCACATTAATTATTCTATTTCCCACTATACTAATTATTCCCTCTAATAAATTAATCAACAACCGGTTCTCCTCTCTTCAACAATGATTGATTCAACTTACACTTAAACAAATAATAATAACCCATAGCACTAAAGGACGAACATGATCCCTAATACTTTTAGCCCTGATCACTTTCATCGCCCTGAATAACCTTCTCGGACTGACACCTTATGCATTTACACCAACGACACAACTATCAATAAATCTAGGCATAGCAATTCCACTATGATTAGCCACCGTACTAACAGGACTTCGATTTAAAACAAAAATATCCCTTGCTCACTTCCTACCCCAAGGAACACCCATCCCCCTTATCCCTATACTAATCGTTATTGAAACAATCAGCCTTTTTATTCAACCAATCGCACTGGCCGTACGACTCACAGCCAACATCACAGCAGGCCATCTATTAATACACCTATTAGGAGACACCACACTAACCCTTATATCTATTTATCTATCTTCCTCTGTTATTACAGTAATCATTATTATTTTACTAATCACACTAGAGCTAGGAGTTGCCCTAATTCAAGCCTACGTTTTCACGCTACTAGTTAGCCTATATCTACATAATAACTCATAATGACACACCAAACACATGCCTACCACATAGTGAACCCAAGTCCCTGACCATTAACAGGAGCCCTATCAGCCTTCCTACTAACCTCTGGCCTAATTATATGATTTCACTTCTACTATAGTCTTCTCCTAGCCACTGGATTATTAGCCAGCGCAATAACAATATTCCAATGATGACGCGATGTTGTACGAGAAAGTACATATCAAGGTCACCACACTACCCCCGTTCAAAAGGGCCTACGATACGGAATAGTATTATTCATCATTTCAGAAGTTTTCTTTTTTGCCGGCTTCTTCTGAGCGTTCTACCACTCCAGTCTCGCCCCAACTCCACAAACAGGAGGACATTGACCACCAACAGGTATTTTCCCTCTAAACCCAATGGAAGTGCCACTACTAAACACAGCTATTTTACTAGCATCAGGAGTTACAATCACCTGAGCACACCACAGCCTAATAGAGGCTAACCGAGAAGAATCAACCCAAGCACTAGCTATAACCATCGCACTAGGCATCTACTTCACATGCCTACAAATATCAGAATATTCTGAAGCCTCCTTTACAATCTCTGACGGAATCTATGGATCAACATTCTTTGTAGCCACAGGCTTCCACGGCCTCCACGTCATCATTGGAACTACATTTCTAATTACCTGCCTTATTCGCCAGCAACTATACCACTTCACAACCAGCCACCACTTTGGCTTTGAAGCCGCTGCATGATACTGACACTTTGTAGACGTAGTATGACTATTCCTCTATATCTCTATTTATTGATGAGGATCTTACTCCCTTAGTATAAACAGTACCATTGACTTCCAATCAATAAGTCTCAATAAATTTGAGAGAGAGTAATAAACCTTATATTGACCCTAACAACCAACATTCTTTTAGCCCTGGTACTAATCACTATCACATTCTGACTTCCACAATTAAACATTTATACAGAAAAATTTAACCCCTACGAATGCGGATTTGACCCTACAACCTCAGCCCGCCTGCCCTTTTCCATGAAATTCTTCTTAATCGCTATCACATTCCTCCTATTTGACCTAGAAATTGCCCTACTATTACCACTACCATGAGCAACCCAAACAAACAACCTAATACTAACAATCAATATAATTCTTGCTCTAATCGTCATTCTGGCAGTAGGGCTGGCTTACGAGTGAACTCAAAAAGGGCTAGATTGAATCGAATTGGTAAATAGTTTAATCAAAACAAATGATTTCGACTCATTAGATTATGATAAATCATATTTACCAAGTGCCCTTCATCTATATTAACGCCACACTAGCATACTTCATATCTCTACTAGGACTGCTAATCTACCGATCCCATCTAATATCATCCCTACTATGCTTGGAAGGTATAATACTATCACTATTCATTATAACCACGCTAACAACCTTAAACATGCACTTCACACTAATATGTATAATACCTATCACCCTTCTAGTATTCGCCGCATGTGAAGCCGCAGTGGGCCTGGCCCTATTGGTCTTAATTTCAAACCTATATGGCCTAGACTATGTACAAAACTTAAGCCTACTACAATGCTAAAAATTATTATACCCACAATTATGCTTCTTCCAACAATATGACTCTCAAAAAACCACATAATATGAATTAACATAATGACTTGCAGCCTACTAATTAGTGCCATCACCCCACTACTCCTATATATACCAAACAACTTATCCAACCTATCATTGACTTCATTCTCAGATCCACTAACATCACCCCTCTTAACTCTAACAGTCTGACTACTACCCCTAATAATTCTAGCAACCCAACAACACCTGTACAATAACCCCCTTATACGAAAAAAATTATACATCTCCATACTAATTATTCTACAAATCTCCCTAATCATAACATTCACAGCCACAGAACTATTCCTATTTTACATCCTATTCGAAACCACCCTAATTCCGACTCTAATCATTATCACTCGTTGAGGGTACCAGCCTGAACGCCTTAATGCTGGCTCATACTTCTTATTCTATACACTAGCGGGATCCCTACCATTACTTATTACGCTCCTCTACTACTTATCTAACCTAGGATCACTAAATATGCTAATCATAGTTAACACCAAAGAGATGCTATTCTCATGAACTAACAATATCACATGATTAGGGTGCATAATAGCCTTTATAGTTAAAATACCGTTATATGGACTTCACCTATGACTGCCTAAAGCCCACGTTGAGGCTCCAATTGCCGGCTCAATAGTGCTTGCAGCAATCTTACTAAAACTTGGTGGCTATGGCATGATACGAATCACCCCCATCCTTGGCCCCCTGACAGAAAAAATAAGCTACCCATTCCTAATCTTGTCCCTATGAGGAATAGCTATAACTAGCTGTATCTGCTTACGACAAGCTGATCTAAAATCACTCATTGCATATTCCTCTGTAAGCCACATAGCTCTCGTCATCTTAGCTATCCTCATTCAAACCCCCTGAAGCCTCACCGGTGCAACAATTATCATAATCGCCCATGGACTCACTTCATCCCTATTATTCTGCTTAGCAAACTCAAACTATGAACGAATTCACAGTCGAGCTATAATATTTACCCGAGGCCTCCAAACGCTATTCCCACTACTGGCTCTTTGGTGACTCCTAGCAAACCTCGCTAATCTTGCCCTACCCCCCACCATTAACTTAATAGGAGAACTATTCACAATTTTAGCCTCCTTCTCTTGATCCAACTTTACTATTATATTTACAGGATTTAACATATTAATTACAGCCCTGTACTCACTTCATATGTTTACCTCAACACAACGAGGACCACTAACATATAGCACTAGCAATGTCAAGCCTCTTTTCACACGAGAAAATACACTAATGTTTATACATATGACACCAATACTCCTTCTAACTATAAACCCCAAAGCGATCATAGGGCTGACACCCTGTAGTTATAGTTTAATCAAAACATTAGATTGTGAGTCTAACAATAGAAGCCCACAACTTCTTATCTACCGAGAAAGTATTGCAAGAGCTGCTAACTCATGCCCCCAAGCTTAACAACTCGGCTTTCTTAACTTTTAAAGGATGGCAGTTATCCATTGGTCTTAGGAACCAAAAACATTGGTGCAACTCCAAATAAAAGTAAAAATGCTCTCCTCCATAACATTAATAATGTTAGTTCCCCTAATAGTACCAATCATAATTACCCTAATTAAACCCAACAAAAACCCCCTATATCCACATTATGTAAAGCTAGCTATTACTTATGCTTTCACCATTAGCATCGTAACCATGACAATATTTATTTTCACAGGCCAAGAATCAATAATCTCAAACTGACACTGAATGACAATCCAAACTATTAAACTATCACTAAACTTCAAATTAGACTTCTTCTCCATAATATTTACCCCTGTAGCATTATTTGTAACCTGATCAATCGTAGAATTCTCAACATGATATATAAGCTCAGACCCGAACATCAACCAATTTCTCAAATATCTGCTCATTTTCCTTATCACAATATTAATTCTAATTACCGCTAACAACCTATTCCAGCTCTTCATTGGATGAGAAGGAATAGGCATTATATCCTTCCTACTAATTAGCTGATGACACGGCCGAACAGACGCCAATACAGCAGCCCTACAAGCAATCTTATACAACCGCATTGGAGATATCGGATTTATCCTAGCAATAGCATGATTCTTTCTACACTCTAACTCATGAGATCTTCAACAAATATTTATCCTCAACCCCACCCCAGACTCCTTCCCCCTAATTAGTCTCCTCCTAGCAGCAACGGGAAAATCAGCCCAATTTGGCCTCCACCCATGATTACCTTCCGCCATAGAAGGACCTACACCAGTCTCAGCACTACTCCACTCTAGCACAATAGTCGTTGCCGGAGTCTTCCTAATAATCCGCTTCTATCCCCTAATCGAAAATAACACGCTTATTCAAACACTCACACTATCACTAGGAGCCATAACCTCCCTATTTACAGCAATCTGCGCCTTAACACAAAATGATATAAAAAAGATCGTAGCCTTCTCAACCTCAAGCCAACTCGGCCTAATAATAGTAACAGTAGGCATTAACCAACCACATTTAGCCTTTCTACACATCTGCACCCACGCCTTCTTCAAAGCTATATTATTCCTATGTGCAGGCTCTATTATCCATAGCCTCAACAATGAACAAGACATCCGAAAAATAGGAGGCCTATTCAAAACTTTACCATTTACTGCCTCCTCCCTAATCATTGGCAGCCTTGCACTAATAGGAATACCCTTCCTCACAGGCTTCTACTCAAAAGACTTAATCATTGAAACCGCCAACACGTCGTATACCAACGCCTGAGCCCTTACAATTACCCTATTAGCAACCTCCCTTACAGCCATGTACAGCATACGCATTATTTTCTTCGCCCTAACAGGATATCCTCGGTTTACACCCCTCGCTTCAATCAATGAAAATAACCCCTCACTGATTAACCCTATTAATCGCCTAGCAATTGGTAGCATTTTCGCTGGGTTTCTTATTTCTACTTGCGTTCCTCCCACTTCATATCCCCAAGTCACTATACCACACTACCTTAAACTAGCAGCTCTAAGTGTGACTATCCTAGGGCTTCTCGTAGCAATAGAACTTAACCTCATGACTAATAATATAAAATTAAGCACCCCAACAAAACCTTTCTACTTCTCCAATATACTAGGCTTCTACTCAACCACCACTCACCGCTCAAATCCCCATTCAAGCCTAACCGCAAGCCAAAACTTTACTTCGGCCCTACTAGATCTATTTTGACTAGAAAAATCTATACCAAAGATAACAACACAAACCCAAGTTTCAATCTCCACAACCACATCAGCCCAAAAAGGCCTAATCAAACTCTACTTCTTATCATTTTTTATTCCACCAGTCATAGCACTACTCCTAACTATCTAACCTCCGCCCCGAGTAAGCTCAATCACAACATGCATGCCTATAAACAACGCCCAACAAGTAACTAGAGCAACTCAAACACCATAATTGTACAAAGCAGAGGCACCTGTAGGATCCTCACGAATTAACCCCGGCCCATCACCCTCATAAATTATTCAACTTGATACTGTCTTATAGTTGACAGTAACTTCCACCGTCTTACTAAAATCACCTCCCAACAAAGCTACCATAATCACCTCCATCATCAAACCCAAGATAAAAATTCCAAAGATATCAGCACTCGACACCCACGTCTCAGGATGCTCATCAATCGCTATCGCCGCAGTATAACCAAAAACAACTATTATACCACCCAAATAAATTAAAAAAACTATAAGTCCTATATAAGACCCGCCAAAATATAACGTTATTACACAACCCACAGCGCCACTAAAAATCAACACCAACCCACCATAAATAGGCGAAGGTTTAGAAGAAAACCCCACAAACCCCATTACCAAAATAATACTTAATGAAAATAAAACATATGTCATTATTCCCACATGGACTATAACCATGACTAATGATATGAAAAACCATTGTTGTATTTCAACTATAAGAATCATAATGACCACCCCTCGCAAAACACACCCACTAGCAAAAATCATTAACAACTCACTCATTGACCTACCCTCACCATCCAATATTTCTGCTTGATGAAATTTTGGTTCACTCTTAGGCATTTGTTTAATTATTCAAATCGCCACAGGCCTATTCCTAGCCATACACTATACACCAGACACTTCAACCGCCTTCTCTTCAGTTGCCCATATTGCCCGAGACGTAAACTACGGATGAATAATCCGCTACCTACACGCCAACGGTGCTTCCATATTCTTTATTTGCCTTTTCCTACACGTCGGCCGAGGCTTATATTATGGATCCTTCCTTTCTCTGGAGACTTGAAACGTAGGTATTATTCTACTACTTACAACCATAGCCACAGCATTCATAGGTTACGTCCTCCCATGGGGCCAAATATCATTCTGAGGGGCTACAGTAATCACAAATCTTCTATCAGCCATCCCCTATATTGGGTCCAGTCTTGTAGAGTGAATCTGAGGTGGTTTCTCAGTAGACAAAGCCACCCTTACACGATTCTTTACTTTCCACTTTATCTTACCCTTTATTATTGCAGCCCTAGCAACTATTCACCTATTATTTCTGCATGACACAGGGTCAAGTAATCCATCAGGAATAACATCAGACCCAGATAAAATCACATTCCACCCCTACTATACAATCAAGGACATTTTTGGTTTAATTCTTCTTCTCCTATGCTTAATAAACCTAACCTTATTCTCACCTGACCTCTTAACCGACCCGGACAATTACACATTAGCCAACCCTCTTAACACCCCACCACATATCAAACCAGAATGGTATTTTCTATTCGCATACGCAATCTTACGATCTATCCCTAATAAGCTTGGAGGCGTCCTGGCCCTAGTACTATCTATCCTAATTTTAGTAGCCTTTCCTACCCTACATCTATCCAAACAACAAAGCATAAAGTTCCGACCCATCGCCCAAATTTTATTCTGAGCCTTAGCAGCTGACCTAATCACACTCACATGAATTGGAGGCCAACCGGTCGAATACCCTTTCGTAGCTATCGGCCAAACCGCATCAGTCATATACTTCCTAATTATCATTACGCTCATCCCCCTCTCTACCTTAATTGAAAACAAACTACTTAAATGGTAATTGTCCTTGTAGTACAATCAAATACCCTGGTCTTGTAAACCAGAAATGGAGAACACCTACTCCCCAGGACAACCTCAGGGAAAGAATCTCTCACTCTACCATCAACACCCAAAGCTGATATTCTATATTAAACTATCCCCTGAATAACTAACTAACTTGTATATCATTGAAGGCTTTGCCATAAAGTACCCTATAAGTATATACAATAAAATACCTTACCCCCTATGTAATTAGTGCATTACTGCCAGTCCCCATGAATAATACATAGTACTAAGAATGCTTAATTATACATAGCACATACAGTCAAAACTTACATAACAACGTCCACAACAAGCTTATAAGCAAGTACTATAATCTCACACTAACTATCATACATTAACAACCAACCGCACACTACAAGGCCACCGAACACGAATAAGCCATCTAACACGCAAATCCATAACAGTACATTCATACATTAATTCATTTACCGTACATAGCGCATTCTATTTGGTCTGTCTACCTCCATACGGATATCCCCCAGGTATTGTTTAGTCTCTTAATCTACCATCCTCCGTGAAACCAGCAACCCGCCCACATTTGCCGCTCTTCTCGCTCCGGGCCCATATAGACAGGGCTTGGCTATACTAGCACTATATCTGACATTTGGTTCCTACTTCAGGGCCATAACAATAAGATCGCTCATACGTTCCCCTTAAATAAGACATCACGATGGTGTGGCGCTATCACCCTCTTAACCGCGTCACGGGAGCATGCCAGCGTGCCTCCATGGGGAAGGTATGTAATCCTCAGCATTTCCGTAGGCTGGTGGATTCCAACGACCATCCTGTGGCGCCTGAATGTGCTTTGCCAGACTTTATGCTGTCATCGCGCCTCTGGTTGAATGTCTTGGCCCCCATCCCGACCACTAAGGTGTAATTCAGTCAATGGTTACAGGACATAATAATAAACAATTTACCAGCATTTTAAAATTTTAAATTTCACCAAAAATCCAAAATTAATTTACCACCCACAAAAATAATCCCATATATAAAAATAGATCCATAAGCCCGAACGACTGGACCGTATTTTCTGAGGCACGTACAACAAAGAGACATCCCCCTACTGACATCACTCAATAAAATAAATATTAATCATCTAAAAACACATGCCCCCACAACACCATGTAAATTAATAAACACTACCACCCACGATTACTCCTCACATACCTCATAATATATCCTTCAGAAAATATACTTATGCCAGTATAGTGAATTAGTTAGACCTAAACTCACATGAACTATCACATGCACATGTATTTAGATACATGTATATAAA